ACCAAAGGCGATCCTATGACAGGGATAGCCTCAGGTACGCCGGTCACGATTTTGACTGCCCAATAACCAATTTGGTCCCGAGGTAAGGAATAACCAGTTACGCCAAAAGATGCAGTCAATACAGCTAGAACCACACCCGTAACCCAAGTCAACTCGCGAGGTTTCTTAAATCCGCCTGTGAGATAAACGCGAAATACGTGCAGGATCATCATTAGGACCATCATACTTGCTGACCATCGATGAACTGATCGGATTAACCAACCAAAGTTGGCTTCAGTCATTATGTATTGAACAGAGGCAAAAGCCTCTGTAACGGTCGGACGATAGTAAAAAGTCATAGCAAAACCCGTAGCTACTTGTACTAAAAAACAAGTAAGTGTGATCCCTCCTAGACAATGAAATATGTTGACATGAGGAGGAACATATTTACTAGTTATATCATCTGCAATCGCCTGAATCTCGAGACGCTCCTCGAACCAATCATATACTTTATTGAGATAGGTAAACCAAGGATACTCCCCCCTCGGAGAACCGTATATGAGAATTTCATCTCGTACGGCTCAAGCGGAAACACCCAAATACTGGTTCCAACGGATATGGAATAGAAAGTTTGGTTTGAAACTTTTTAGCCACTTGATTCAATCTTCCCTGAGGATACGAAAGAACCAAAAGCCGGAATCTCTTTTTTGTGATGATAATGCCACAATATCAAGTTGGCTCATTCATCTTTATGTCGATCGTTACAGGCCTCTTGAATGCTCTCTTACCCTATACCCTATTTCTTGTTTTTGTTTGTGCGTAATGCAGATTGACTATTGAATTGATAGGAATTCTCTTGTTGAAACCTTATAAATCGATTGAAACCTCAGATTCATACTAGAACCACGATGATTCAAAAAAGCCCCAATCAAAGCCAAAGGTTCTCTGAGTAAAAACCGTTTGATCATCATTTATTTAATGTTTAATGAAAGGGTGTAATGACTAAAAATCCAGAGAAAGATTTGTCCTTCGGTCAAAATAAGCATGATTCTGAAGGAAGAAAAATTGTTCGATTTATGAAATACCTCTTTGCAAATTTTTTGGAGTCCGGTCGCGAGGTCTGAATAGTAGGTATGAATCATAGTTCAAATATTTCTTAATCTATTCTATTCCATAGAATCCGTGCTGCAGATACTCGAATGAATATCCGACGAGGTAGAACCATCTCTATCGAGATGACAGGCCCATTCTCTGTACTATCAATAGGATCACTTATCACAAGTCACACACTCATATTCCGGAAATACCGAAACAAAATAATTCCACGGTCGAACTACCAGAAAAACCTAGAAAGGCGAATCGAATCCTAAGTGATTCATTTTTTATTGAAAAGCTAGGACTTGATGGTTCTTCTGGACCTAACTTACTGAAATTCCATCCAGTAAAACGGAAGAATTATAAATCTCCAAAATAATAGATAGGAATATCGCAAATAGAGCCATTGCGACACCCATAAAGGGAGTAGTTCCCCATCCAGGAGCTACTTTACCATATTCTGAATTCAATGGTTTTAATAAATCCCCTACAATTGTTCGTCTTGGCCCAGATCTGCTGGAACTACCCTCAATGGTTTGTGTAGCCATAAATCCTATTGCATTGGTTGTGAGATCTGTTGACTTTGTATACCATTCCATTGTAAATAAACGATCTTATCGTAGATCCATCGTGGTCTTGAAATTACCTAATAATGGAAACAGCAACCCTAGTCGCCATCTCCATATCTGGTTCACTTGTAAGCTTTACTGGGTACGCCTTATATACCGCTTTTGGGCAACCCTCTCAACAACTAAGAGATCCATTCGAAGAACACGGGGACTAGTTGAAATAATGAACCTCCCATATTGGGAGGTTCATTATTTCAATTGAGATAATGAAAAATCATTTCATCTTTTTATTCGGAACCTTAGGCGGTTCTCGAAAAAAGATGGCGAAAAAAATTATCCCTAGAGTCGAGACTAACAGGAATGTATAAACCAATGCTTCCATAGATTCGATCGTGGTTTACAATTATAGCTTCCACACCTGTTCATTTGGGATCATTTCCCAGAAAAAAAAAAAAAAGGGGGGCAAGAGTCAAAGAAAAGGCGTTGATTCGAATCAATATTTTTCCGGTACCCTAACCCTATACCAATACCAATCAAAAAAATAGAGGCGAAACATAACAGAGCAATGTTGTATCAGACTACTTGTCTCCTTGTAGTTGGATCTCCAAGTTTTTGGAATGCTCCAAATTCCACTTGAGCATCCAAATCTGGGTCAATACCGGCAAAAACATCTCTGAACAAGGTTCTAGCGCCGTGCCAAATGTGTCCGAAAAAGAAGAGCAAAGCAAACGAAGCATGTCCAAAAGTGAACCAACCTCTTGGACTGCTACGAAAAACACCATCGGATTTCAAAGTAGCACGATCTAATTCAAAAATTTCACCCAATTGGGCACGTCTAGCATATTTTTTCACAGTAGCCGGATCGCCATAACTGACTCCATTGAGTTCGCCACCATAGAACTCAACAGTTACACCTACTTGTTCGACACTATACTTGGATTCCGCCCTTCTAAAAGGAACATCGGCTCTCACAATTCCGTCTCCATCTACCAAAACCACTGGAAATGTTTCAAAAAAAGTGGGCATACGTCGTACAAAAAGCTCATGCCCATCTTTATCTCGAAAGATGGGGTGTCCTAACCATCCAACAGCTATTCCATCTCCGTTGTCCATTGAGCCCGCTCTGAATAATCCTCCCTTCGCCGGATTATTACCGATGTAATCATAAAAAGCTAGTTTATCGGGAATTTTAGACCAAGCTTCTGATAAGCTCAGATTTTCGGCTAGCCCGGTACCAACTCTTCGATATATTTCTTGCTGGAAGTATCCCTGATCCCACTGATAACGAGTGGGACCAAATAATTCGATCGGAGTCGTTGCTGAACCGTACCACATAGTTCCAGCAACAACGAAAGCCGCAAAAAACACAGCAGCTATACTACTGGAGAGGACAGTTTCAATATTGCCCATACGTAATCCTTTGTATAGACGTTGGGGTGGGCGGACACTAAGATGGAATAGACCTGCTAATATACCCAAAGTCCCCGCTGCAATATGATGAGAAGCTATTCCTCCCGGAACAAAAGGATCAAAACCTTCCGCGCCCCACGCTGGATTTACAGATTGCACTTTTCCGGTTAGTCCATAAGGATCAGACACCCATATTCCAGGACCATACAAGCCTGTTACATGAAATGCGCCAAACCCAAAGCAAGCCACCCCTGAGAGAAATAAATGAATTCCAAAGATCTTGGGCAAATCCAAAGAGGGTTTTCCCGTACGTTCATCACAGAATATTTCTAGGTCCCAGTACACCCAATGCCAGATAGCTGCCAAGAAGCACAGGCCAGAAAACACAATATGTGCCCCGGCCACACCCTCGTAACTCCAAATACCCGGATTCGTTATAGTTCCTCCGGTGATACTCCATCCACCCCATGAATTGGTTATTCCTAAACGAGTCATGAAGGGTATAACGAACATACCTTGTCTCCACATTGGATCAAGAACGGGATCAGAGGGATCAAAAACCGCTAATTCGTATAGAGCCATCGAACCGGCCCAACCAGAAACTAGAGCTGTATGCATTATATGGACAGAAAGCAACCGACCAGGATCATTCAATACGACGGTATGAACACGATACCAAGGCAAACCCATGGAACTACCCCTTCATCAAAGAAAAATGACACTATGTAACTTTATCGCATTGGAAAAGACTATGCTACGGCCCTCACCTTTTCAGTAGATTATCTCGGAGCAAGGGTTAATATTTATTCCCTTTCGTTGGTAATAGTAATAATGGAACGATTCCATTCGTAGGAACAAAGAGAAGCAGATCTATTCTATACCCGATAAGTACCAATACGCAATGGTGGAATTGGACCATTTTTTGTGAGCGAATGCATAGATACTTGTTCATCATTCGAACGATCCATTCGTCAGAATTTTCATTTATTCATTGCGCCTTTCTACATGAATCTTCCATTCTATGGATAGAATCCAATAAACGGCAATATCATGAAGACAATAAAACCATTGTTACGTCTCCGCATCAAAGTGAAGTATAGTACTTATTTTTCTTGAATTTAATGCCCATTGGTGTTCCAAAAGTACCTTTTCGGAATCCTGGAGAGGAAGGTGCAGTTTGGGTTGACGTATAGTGCGACTTGTCAGACGTATTGGGTCATATGGGATTCCCCCGTTCTCTCCCCCGATTGAGATATCCTCTCTTTCGCCCAAGAAAGATTGATTGAACCATCAAATCAATAATTCGGAGCGTGAAGTGCAATTAGATCAATTAATTCCGTTTTGGGGATAAATATTCTAAATTAGAATAATCTATGGTTGGCTTGGACCAATAAACTGAAGTATCCAGGCTTCGTTCAGAAAATACCAAATTGGTAATATATGTATGATTACCACTTGTATCATAAATGATTCCTATTTATACCATATGAGTGATCTCAAACTGCCAATCAATGAAGTAATACGATGAATACATCGAAGATTGGGCAGAAGAAAAGTCGTAAAGAAGTGGTACTGGGATCATTTGTCCTATATGTGCAAATAGAATTCGGGCGGATCTTTACCCGGAGTAGAGCATAAACCTAAAAGAATTGAAGAGGCCCATTCAGGAACAAGAAAATTACATCGTGGTTTGGATCTCGATGAAACAATACATCAATGAGAGGGTAGTTCAATAAGTTCAGTGAATTCTTTTTTTTTTATAGGTTTTATAGGGGGGCGAACAAAAACTCATGTTTCTTGGAAAATGGAAGAAAAAACAAACCCCTTCCTCAGGAAAAAGCCTGCTATGAAAAAAGAAAAGAAGAAATAGGGCTGGAAGGGCTGGAAGGGCTGGAATCGACACATTGATTCTTTTCTTTTTCGCAATTTATTGAACCGTATGCATCGAAAGGTGCGTGTACGGTTCCTAAGGAATACAATTTTGTCCTAATCAACCGACTTCATCGAGAAAGATTACTTTTTTTAGGCCAAGGGGTTGATAGCGAAATCTCGAATCAACTTGTTGGTCTCATGGTATATCTCAGTATAGAAGATGATACCAGGGATCTCTATCTGTTTATAAACTCCCCCGGCGGATGGGTAATACCAGGAATAGCTATTTATGATACTATGCAATTTGTGCCACCAGACGTACATACAATATGCATGGGATTAGCCGCCTCAATGGGATCTTTCCTCCTGGCCGGAGGAGAAATTACCAAACGTCTAGCATTCCCTCACGCTTGGCGCCAATGATTTTTGATTTGAGAGAAAAAAGAAGACTATGCCTTCGCCATATGGAATATTAAGTAATAATAGCATGGCACTTCTAGTTCGATATAAGCAAACCCCTCTTGCTTTTTCATAAATGAAATTATGTATCGAGATAGTAGTATGAAACAAAGGTTATTTCTGATTTGTTCTTATGTATCGGGGGTCCATTTCAGCGTCACAAACCTTTTTTTTTTTTTTTTGCTTCCACACCAGAAGTATCTTTCCGATATTGATGAAAGAAAGGGCGAAAATGAAAAAAAAAAATAAAAAAAAAAAAAAGATTTTTTTTTTTCTTATTTGAGCGGATCAGAAAGAAACTTTGGGATTGCTGAATTACAGAAGAGATAAATATAGAAAGCAACAGAACCATCATAGTATTTTTGGCTCCTCCGAGGGGAAGGGTGGTAAATGGATCATCCAACGCTCCGAGTCTGATAGATTCTAGTTGTCTCTTTCTTCGATGGAAGGGGAAGGATAAATTCCATTGCAGAGCCGTATGCAATGCACAAAAGATGCCTGTACGGTTGTTCGATTCTATCTTTTTTTTTTTTTCTTCTTCTTATTCTTTATCCCTTCCTTTTCACCCGATCATACCAGATAGAGGAACCGTTCATTATGTTATATCATCAGGGTTATGATCCACCAACCTGCTAGTTCTTTTTATGAGGCGCAAACAGGAGAATTTATCTTGGAAGCGGAGGAGCTACTGAAACTCCGCGAAACCATCACAAGAGTTTATGCACAAAGAACCGGCAACCCTTTATGGGTTGTATTCGAAGACATGGAAAGGGATGTTTTTATGTCAGCAACAGAAGCCCAAGCTCACGGCATTGTTGATCTTGTAGCGGTCGAAAATACCGGAGATTTCGCGTAAATCAGTAATTCCATTTCGAATCATAATCTAATTCGAATCAACCGTGATTCGAGATTTTATCTCCTTCCACGGGTCAAAGTCAAATATTAAACGGAAGTCATTTATAAGCATTCGGTTAGGATCGATCTAAACCAGCCGATTCTGTATACGATTCAGAATGCCAACTATTAAACAACTTATTAGAAACACAAGACAGCCAATCAAAAATGTCACGAAATCCCCCGCTCTTCGAGGATGTCCTCAGCGTAGAGGAACATGTACTAGGGTGTATGTGCGACTCGTTCTGTTCAGATCATGGGCTAGACAAAATAGACAAATTTTCCAGTACCAATGAATAGGATAGAATGGAATAACTCCATTCACTATCTAAAAAAAATCTATCATATACCTCTATTGTGTATGGAATTTATGGTTTCCATTGGTGCAAATCCAATCGCCTCGATTTGAGATGAGAAGCAATTCCTCATTGGTAGCAAATGGTTATCCATTAAGCGGGGGGAAATAGTATTCAAAAAGCAGAAAGATTATGCTCCTATTCTTGCAAGAACGGACTAACAGGGTCAGCTACCTAGCCAACCTTCATAATTAAATGCCGTCACTGTATGGATAGATCTCATTGCGAAAAGACCTATTATCTGGATAATTCATGGGTAGAGCCAAACAGTGTGAACTGTACAAGTTCACAATAAGATTGATTAAATAAGGGAGGGGGCTCCGGTGTATAGAAAGGGCCTCACCGTTTAAGAAGTAACCATAGAAACGATGGAACCCACTATTTATCCATTTACTCCCCATTTACTATTTATTTTATACCTAGTATCTAGTACCGGTACAATTTCTTATTTCGAGATGAAATGCCTGGAAGAAATAGCAAATCGTGGTTGGGAAGGTCATAGTAGCAAAAGCCATTGGAATTTTTATTTTATACATCGGAAGAATCCGTTTTGTTATTAATAGACCAGGAGAGGGGAAAAGAATGACTGAAAGAAAAGAAATCAATTAGTTATTCATCAAAGTAAAATTGGATAAAATGATCAGAGTTAGGCGAGGATATATAGCTCGAAGACGTCGAACAAAATTTTTTTTATTTGCATCAACCTTTCGGGGGGCTCATTCAAGACTTACTCGAACTACTACTCAACAGAAAATGAGAGCTTTGGTTTCCGCTCATCGGGATAGAGGCAGACAAAAGAGAGATTTTCGTCGTTTGTGGGTCACTCGGATAAACGCAGTAACTCGTGAGAATGGGGGATCCTATAGTCGATTAATACATGATCTGTACAAGGGGCAGTTGCTTCTTAATCGTAAAATACCTGCACAACTAGCTATATCAAATGGGAATTGTCTTTACATAATTTCCAATGAGATCGGATCGGCAAATAAGGAGATTGGCAGGAGTTCGTCGGAATAATTTAAACGGAATTCCCCGGAGAATGACCTCCGGGAAAGTAAGGTAGAGTCGAAATTTATATGATAAGTAGTAGGAATGAACGAACACGTTTCAATAAAGAAAGATTTCTTCCCCTATTATTTCTTTATTTCTTGTTTTTTTTTTTTTTTTTTCTTACGACGTCAAATCTGAATCTCCGGCTTTTTCGAACAGAGCATCCATCTCAGTTCCGATTTTCGTTCTGATTCAATTGATAAGTAGGCCTATTTTTTTTTCTGGCTCTAGTACCTGTAGTTCTAGGGGTCGACTCGGTTCTCTCAAACTGTTTCTCATTATTAAGAAAAGGTAACGAAGATAAAATACGAGCTTGTTTTATAGCAATAGTAATTAATCGTTGTTGTTTCAAGGTCAATCTATTGACTCGTCTAGATAATATTTTTCCTTGTTCACTAATAAATCGACTAATTAAACTCATGTTTCTATAATCAATTCGATCCCCCGATCCAATTGGGGGCAAACGCCTACGAAAAGATCGCTTGGATTTACGAAAAGTTCGCTTAGATTTATCCATGGTTTATTCCTTCTCTCTAAAATCCTATTTCTCCATTCATTCAGATCCGCCCAAAACAAAATCGGATTGGACTTGTTCATATATATGTAATTCCTTCCCATTCCATCTATTTCTTTATCTCCCCATGAATTGTATGCTTGTAACAATAGGGACAGAATTTTATCAATTCCAACCTGCCGGGCGTATTGTGTCGATTCTTTTCAGTAATATATCTGGAAACGCCCGGTGATTTCTTATTGGCACCATTTTTGGCACAACTGGTACACTCCAAAATAACTGTTACTCTGACATCTTTCCCCGCGGCCATAAACCTCCTTTGGATTTTTAATTCACTCAACTCTTCTATTTTTGATACGAACCGAAGAAGAAGAAAGGAACGAAAAATAAAAAGTAAATAGAAGTTGCTAACTGGAAATGAGATTCATAATATGAAAGATTTCGTTGCAATCAATAGATTAATAAAATAATAAGTAATACAATTATTTCTAACTATCAATTATTATTCCTAATCCCAGTATTTCATTTAAGTATCTTGTATGATCTCGAATAGCCTGCCCTAGATCCACATTTATATTTCTATTCTCCCCCTATTCATTCTACCTTAACCCTAGTTTAGCCGAGGTTTAGGCGACTCTTATTCTTTACCTGTTCTTCCTGAACAACCGAAGAAAAAGGGGGGAGGAACTAGTCACAGATAATTTATTCTATCTCTAATTTATTTCTTTCCACGTCAATAACTAGAATGAGAAAAAGGGGAATGCCAACGCATCCGGGAATAAACGATTGATCTCTATCAATAGACCTGCTAAAGACCCGAACCATAGAGTAGCTAGCACAGGTGCCACGGAGAGATATGTTTTTATATTTCGCATTGAAAATCCTCCTTATTTTATTTTTATTGTAATACGTATATGATCAGATGCATATGTGGTTAAAGTGTGGTTAAAGATCGCTTTGATTTGTATGCGGAATCCATAACTAAAATGGATATATACAATGATCCGATAGATGAGATCTTCCTGTCCCTAAAACGTAAAAAGATGCCCCCTTCTTCCCGAACATTACCTATAAATATTTATTCTTTTATTTTTTATTTTATGAGACCAAAAAGAATAAATTACAAGAGAAATTGTATATAGATGGAGGAAATAATGATGTGGAAAACAAGACAGGGATTCTCTACAATGACACTGTACAACAAGTGAAAGAAAGGGATGTAGCGCAGTTTGGTAGCGCGTTTGTTTTGGGTACAAAATGTCACGGGTTCAAATCCTGTCATCCCTATTTATTACTTCTCCTATGGGTAGTAACGAGGAATCCATTAAGATCGATTCAAATTGAACATAATCGAATCTGTAGTTGTAGTGTAATGATACTATATGGATACAAGATGTACTGGGGATACAAAAAGAATCCTTTTCTTTATAGCCATAGCCGTATCTTTTGTTATAAGAAAGCGCTCTTAGTTCAGTTCGGTAGAACGTGGGTCTCCAAAACCCGATGTCGTAGGTTCAAATCCTACAGAGCGTGATTCTGTTCTTCTTATGTTGAATCACAAGAAAATAACTTAATTTGAACTCCAACCAAAATTTGACCTCCTGCAGATCAAGGAGGAGGTCAATCAAAAAAAAAAAGAGATGTTACTCAATCAAAGGTCCAACTGATCACCGCGCCTGTATTGTAAATATGCAGTTACAAATAATCCGGCCAAAGTAATAGGAATTAAACCTAACACGATTCCAAATAGAAAAACTTCAATCATTTCGATTTGTTTGAAAGGGGAGAAAAAGGGAGGTAATATCTATTCCTAAATATTACTCCGAATTACCCATGAATCTCAATGACCAAGAATTGGCAATTGATGCTGGAGGAAACTATAGAATATCTGGGATTTCACACAAATCTTCATTTTCATTTTTATGAATTGTTCATTCAATTCATTTCAAATAAGTCGTATCTTGCTCAGACCAATCAATAGAGCTGGGGTTATAGTTGAAGCAGCCAGTAGAAAACCGAAATAACTAGTTATAGTAGGCATGAAGGGGCTAAATGAGATACGTTCTTTTTATACATATGTTTATAAAACACTTTCCTAAGTTTCCATTTTTGTTTTGCGAGATACGATGATAAGAAAAAGTCCCAATTGACAGAATCAATTGAAATTGAAAGTTCTTGATTCATCAGTCATTATAGACGCCACTAACAAAGATAGAGTGAGAAAAGAAAAACAAAATGGATTCATCATTTGTGACATCTATCGGCCCCGGGCTTCCGAATCAACAGATTCGGTGAACAACTCATGAGTAAAGTAATAGTAATACGAGCTGTATCATGTGACTTCATTTACAAATGAAATACTCTTTGAGTAACTATGGACTAAAAGAATTGGATTGGAAAATCATTCCAATTGTGATCATTTCTTTTCTTTTTCAATTGGATCCATTTTGGAATTTGGAACGAACGACCCAATAAGACCTTTGACTTGAACTCACAATAAGACCTTTGACTTGAACTCACAATAAGACCTTTGACTTGAACTCACAATAAGACCTTTGACTTGAACTCATTGGATTCAATATTAGAGTAGGTTGGTTGATTGCACATAATCATAATATAATATCTCGAATGAAAAGAAAAAAAGTATTCCACGGTCTCTCGAAGAAAAAAAAAACCTTATTTCGGGTCCAACTCGATTCTAAAACGAGTAATTCCTACTATCCTTCTAGGTTCCACATTTTGTCTTTCCATATCATGGAGTCCTATCCTTGTAGATAGGTCAAGAAGGAACCTTTGGACCTAATGCAGCGCTCCCTACATCACGAATCTTGATTGCTCCAACTATTGTTTGTTCCATTTCCTTCATCGAATACTATCTGCTCCTGTACAACCAACGAATTACTTGAAATGAAAGGATTAGAATGAAAATACCTTTTCTACAAACATGAAAGGCATGAAAGAAAGGGGGGTTTTTAGATTTAGCATCCAATTGTGATAATATGATAATTTCTTTCATGAATAATTAGAACCACCGACTCGCACTTTACACTTTAACTTTATTTGATCAAGATTTGATCAAGATCTTTATCTTCATTCAGTTTCTATTCTGAAGTCAGTAATGGGAAACCTTATACTACAAACAAGAATTTTAGGAATTTTCTAGACATGTGGTTGTGCATAGACAAAGAACAAGAAAGGAATTATGTACCATTTTTTTTTTTTCGATACTGATTGAAACTGCGTTGCTGTGTCAGAGGAAGGATAGCTATACTCATTCGGTATACTCTAAATGCACCCTTGGTACAATATTGACGATCTCACAAGGATGAAATATCAGTAGTTTTCCATTTACTGATCTCCATCTTTCACGGAATCGATCCCCCCTCTTTTGACTGTATATGTGGAGCTCGGCATGTCTGGAAGCACAGGAGAACGTTCTTTTGCTGATATTATTACCAGTATTCGATACTGGGTCATTCATAGTATTACTATACCTTCCCTATTCATTGCAGGTTGGTTATTCGTCAGCACGGGTTTAGCTTACGATGTGTTTGGAAGCCCTCGGCCAAACGAGTATTTCACGGAGAACCGACAGGGGATTCCATTAATAACTGGCCGTTTCGATCCTTTGGAACAACTTGATGAATTTAGTAGATCCTTTTAGGAGGCCTCAATGACCATAGATAGAACCTATCCAATTTTTACAGTGAGATGGTTGGCTGTTCACGGACTAGCGGTACCTACCGTGTTTTTTTTGGGGTCAATATCAGCAATGCAGTTCATACAACGATAAACCTAAAACCTAATAAAAAAAAAAAATTATAGAGCTACGACACAATCAAACCCGAACGAACAAAATGTTGAATTGAATCGTACCAGTCTCTACTGGGGTTTATTACTCATTTTTGTACTTGCTGTTTTATTTTCCAATTATTTCTTCAATTGAGAGAAAGAAAATAGTAGGAATTCTCTTATCCCATTCGGAAGGATATCATACTCATAACTATCCATGACTGTTTATGTCTCTAGCATGACCACTTGATGAAATGTGGAGGGAAGTGGGATAAATGGCCGATACTACTGGAAGGATTCCTCTCTGGCTAATAGGTACTGTAACTGGTATTCCTGTGATCGGTTCAATGGGCATTTTCTTCTACGGCTCATATTCTGGGTTGGGCTCATCCCTGTAGTAATCGGATGAACCAGATTATAGACATAAAAGAGTAAGAACTCAACAAGACCTTTCCCCTCTTTGTTTGTCTGATTTGAGGGGAAAGGTCCTGTTGAGTTCTTACTCTTCGAGCAATACTTTGACCCGTTCCATATGAGTTGTAAGTTCATCCAGTGAACATAATCATAACATAATATTTGTAGAAATGACAAAATGGATCCTTTGCTCCGATGTTTTAAACCCCCCATCCCTTTGTTTCTGATGATGTTTTTGAAGAATCGGATCCGGTGATTGATTCATAGTATCTCTTCCGAAGCAAGAAGAAAGAAGGAATCAATCGATTTTCTGGATGACACAATATGGATTTATTCCAGATGAGGCACCCTGCAAATCATTTCTATACTAATAGAAGCTTACTCTATAAAAAAAAAATCAAATTGGAACTATGATGAGATAATAAATAAGGATTTTAATATGCGCAAAAATCCAAGATTTCTACTTTTTTGACCCGGAGCATTAAGACTCTTTTGCTTGAATGAGTCTTTTTTTTTTTATAAGTTCATTGAAAAAATTCTATTTGCTCAATGAATTAACCTCCCCCCGCTTTTTTTTCTGTCCACTACTTCTTCTGAATCCAAACAAAGAAGTTGTGATAGACCCGCAAAATATTCCTATTTTGCTTTTACGAATTTACGAATGGGAACAAGAATCATTATACAACAAAAGGGCGAAAGATTCCTTTTCTTTTGTGGAAGATTAGGAAGACAAGATGAGTAATCCCCCTAGAACTATTTGTTCCTTTTATTTATCCCTTGTATTCTCCTCCCACTTATGCCTATTTATTATTTATTTTAATATATTACTATATTAGAATTAGTAATATTTAGAATAGAAACTATTGATGCATTCCATGGCATTTACAATCTGGCAGGCAATAGGAGACCCGGCATAGTCACGCCACTCCCATTTTTTTTTTGAAAAAAAAAAAGTCGTTTTGTCTTCTTCGGAATGTACATACTATTACTAGTAATGGGATACAAGTAATTCCCGACATCGCGCAGAAAAACAGTATAAACAAAGCAAACAAAAGGCTTTTCATGATTTTTTTGATCATACAACATAATTGCATAGCTCAACAAGAATTCGGCTCTTTTTACCAACTTGCTGTTGAGGAATCCCTGGATCTAGAAATTCATTTCGGCCAATTGAACCTTCTCAAATTGTTTCTTTTTCAGAACCAAAAAGATTTGTGCCAGAATAACAGATGCCAAGAAGAACAGAAGCCCTTGGACACGTAATGGATCTTGAAGTACTATTTCTGCATCTCCCTGACCAAATCCACCCACATTGGGATTACTCGTTAATGGTTGATCAAGCTTGATGTATTCGCCCTCTGAAACAAGAAGTTCTGGTCCTGGAGGTATAATATCAACCGCTTGGTGCCCATCCGAGGCATCCGCTATGGTTATTTCATATCCCCCTTTTTCTTTACGTACTATTTTGCTTATTAGACCTGCTCCTGTAGCATTATATACTGTATTGTTACTCTTGCTCCCATCGGGATAAATCTGACCCCTTCCCCTGTTTCCACCTACATATATGGGATATTTTAAAAAGTGAACCTCTTTCTTCGTAGCAGGGTCTGGGGAAAGAATGGGGAAGACGATTTCACTATATTTCTGACCAGGAACAGGACCTATCACAAGAATATTTCTTTTAGTGGGACTATAATTCTGAAAAGACAGATTACCCATCTTTTCTTTCATCTCGGGAGAAATACGATCAGGGGGAGCTAATTCGAATCCCTCGGGTAAAATAAGAACAGCTCCCACATTCAACCCCCCCCTCTTACCATTAGCAAGAACTTGTTTCAGTTGCATATCATAAGGGATTCTAACAACTGCTTCAAATACAGTATTGGGAAGCACAGCTTGTGGAACCTCAATATCCACGGGCTTATTAGCCAAATGGCAGTTGGCACATACAATACGCCCAGTGGCTTCTCGTGGATTTTCATAACCCTGCTGCGCAAAAATGGGATATGCATTTGAAATGGATGTCCGAGTTATTACATATATCATGATCAATACAGACTTTACAGAATTTGATCGATTCATCTGTTTCTTTACCCAAGATATCATGATCTCTACCAAAGATATCATGAAAGATATCATGATCAATACAGAAATTCTCAATACAGAAATTGATCGATTCATCTGTTTCTTTACCCAAGAAAAGGTGTTTCTATTTTTCATGGTCCAATCATTGATCCCGGAAATTTCTACAATAAATTAGGTGGGTAACTAGTATAGTTCCCCATCCACGATAAATTAGGTGGGTAGCTAGTATAGTTCCCCATCCACGATTCTGTCATTGTACTGGAATATAGAATGGACGGGTGGAAGTATAAAAAATGGGTAAGGCTTTGAATGATTTGTTTATGTATGAAGTGACATTGAGTTCTTCATTCATTCATTGAATGATAAATCACTACAAGTGAAGGAGATACACGATTTAAAAAAAGGAAGATCCAATATTTCAAAATTGTATCTATAATGACTGGAAAAGTGGAAACGAGACCGGATATAACTTGCTCATTATGAGCAAATCCAAAATTTTGGTAGACCAAACCAATCATTAGTTCCCAACCATGGGGCGAGTGGAATCCGATACACAAATCAGTTAATAAAAGAATAGAAAAAGCTTTTATTGTATCGCTTAAGTTATAGAGGAACTCCTGAACCCAAGAATTAAGAATGACAAGTTCTTCATTACCCAGAATAGAATAAGCACTTAGAATAGTGAAACAGATTATATTTGTTGAGAAATGCAAAATGAGATGGATATGATCCTGATTGTGCATTCTGACCAATTGTATCGTTTCTTTGTAGATTCCTATACGAAGCTTTTGTATATGTGTCCCCGAATACTCCTTTATCATTTCGTCCAACAGGAACAGTTCTTCTAATTCTATGAATCTTTCTAGAACTTTCTTCTCTTGAATATCATTCAAAAAAGTTTCGGACTGCCTGGTATTCCACCAATTTATAACCCAAGATTCAAGACTTTTATTAAATGAGAGAGAGATCCCCCATGGCAGAAATACTATAGATGCAAGATATGGGAAGGGAGTCAATGCTTTCCTTTTTGGCACTTTCAATCTGTGAATTGTTAATGAACCTGGTTGATTCGTTGACTTTGTCTGATATTTCTATGAAGCACAAGTTCTATAACAAGGTATTGTGTAATTGTTTAGTCCTTAGCTCTAGAAAGAATATAGAATAAGGGTCCATTTCGAATGAAGAGATAATAAAATATTGTTTCCAGATATCTCAATTGGTCAAATTCAGACCAATTACATCTTCATTTGTTGCTTTCGAAGAATGCCCGAAAGAACCACTTGACGAGAAATCAATTTCATTTGTTGCTTTCGAAGAATGCCCGAAAGAACCACTTGACGAGAAATCAATTGGATGGTTATGAGAGATCCAATCATTTAGTCATCAAGGAACAAAGAAAAGGATAAAAAGAAAGATCGATTCACAAAAGAGAGAGAATTGACAAGATATGATCCATCTGTATCTAACGTATCCATTCGAAATATTGGGCCTCAAAATAGGAATTATTTACTCTGAAATGTTCTGATATATGTGATGAATACATACTTATTAGACTTGTTACGAATATGAAAGAATTGAGTTGAGTTCCATACGCATGAAAAGTGGACAAAAATGGCTTCTTATTATGGTTGTTCCGTATACGTCCACACGCTCTATTCTTTGGGTCACAGCAGTATTACCAATGGAATGGGGGAAATAGAATCTAACAAGTTTTGCTTGAGCGAGCGCTCGGAAAGGAAAAAAGATGAATATCAATTCTCTTACAAATTTTATGAAAAAGAGGATTACAGGGTTCCGGTTCCCTCCCTCATGCTGAGAAAGCATTCATTCCTCGCTCGGTTCATTTCAAAATACTTCAATTGGTACGCGCAAGAAATAGGCCCATTCAGCAGCTTTTTGTTCAATTTCTAGTGGACTTAAATTCTCATCAGTACGAGTCAAGGGAATGTCTCCCCGACCTCTGATTTCCATATAAAGGACACGGCGAGGATAAAGACCCTCTTTCACTTTCATTCTGATCGACCGGATATCTCTCATACGGAATCGAAGGAAGATGCGGCGATTTATTCCAGGAAACCCCCAACGAAAAATGCACACTATTCCTTCTTTTCTATCGAATCTGTCATAACCACTACCTACATTCCACGAAATTGTGCACCACAAATAGGAGCTAATGAACAGACCTGCGATACCATAGAAACACATCACGATACCTTGTGGAAAAAAAAGGATTTGCTGAGACGGGAATAAGGATATCAGATTCCGACCAAGATAACTGGAGATTCCAACCAATAAGAAGCCTATTGACCCTAAAAAAAGGATACATGCCCAGCAGAAATTACTTGTTTTTCGAGAACCCGTTATAAGTTCTATCCATATACGTTCTGATCGCCAGTTCATACTAGATCCAGTTGCATTCTATTGGAATTGAGAGAATAACCCCAATCAATTTGATTTTTTTTTTTGTTCTTGCTCCCAAAGTAACTCTCATCAACTAGCACTGTGAACCATCAGGAGTAATTCATCAAATTGGTTATTTTTATAAAATAAAAAAGATCCCCTTCATATGATCCCACTATGTCTGGATATATCTACATATATATCCATTTATATTCCAGATATTCGATCTATTTTAAAACAGCTATATCCGCATACACATGCATTTATCCATATTTCTTGTATCCACATGCATAACAGCCCCTTCATTTGTGTTTGGAGGCAGCCATATGTCGTATGTCGTACTATTTCCACTAAATAGATATCTGTATTACGATCCAAGGGTTGAAAGAAATTGATGAGATTGGGTCCCATCAGTCTAGACAATCTTGTTTTTTTGAACATGAAGAGATAAAGAAGCCATTGCAATTGCCGGAAATAATAGGCCTACTAAAGGCACAAAAATAGAGGGTAAGTTAAGATCTGTCATAGAATGGGTGCCTCGATTTAATATTTGTACCTGTTATAAAGATATCTATGATAAGTATATCTATTATAAGTATTATAAGTATATTATAAGTGCAAGGAATTTAGAACGAAATGAGTGTACCTATTCATCTTTCTCCACGAAATATATGTATGAGAATCTACTTTATTATTCTTGTTCCCCCGCCCCTATCTTCTAAGAAAGGAATTTCTTACGAGTTCCTGAAAAATTCGTTAGAATTCGATCCAACAGGGATTCATAGTTAAAAATAGAGGGCTCCCAGGAGGTATAGAAATATGCAAGACTTCTATCTATTAATTAGAATAATTAGAACATCTGATACGTACGAAGAGAACACAAAATGATTTTTGATTTCCTTAATTACACGGAACGAAGAATCAACTATTTTATCCTGTTGATAGAGGGTTCCTGATTAGGAATCAGGAATAGAGCGAGGTAGGATAAAAAAAAAGATCTGGAGGAAAAAAAAGTCATTATCTGAATCTGAAACTTCTGATTCTTACTACAATTAGAACTTATGTGAGAAAAGAAACCCCCATTCTTGTTATTTCGATTCCGATGAACTAAATACTTGTTCGCTACAAATAACTGAACCTAGCGCTCTACTTTTATTTGTATTTGTTTATTTGATTCAAGGGAAAGAACCCGTGGAGCTGAAATAACTCACTTGGAACACCTTTTAAAGGATTACGTGGTACGATTAGATCGAATAAGCCCTTATGGAATAAATACTCAGCCGCTTGTGAACCCTCGGGTATTGTCTTCTTCAATGTTTGTTCAATTACTCTTTTACCCGCAAATGCAATGTAGGCATTGGGTTCGGCAATAATTATATCTCCCAACATACCAAAGCTGGCTGTCACTCCACCGGTTGTAGGAGAGGTAAGGATTGATACATAGAATAACTTTTTATTTGATTGATAATTATATAAAGCGGAAGATATTTTAGCCATTTGCATCAAGCTCAAACTTCCTTCTTGCATGCGTGCTCCTCCAGAAGCACACACTATAATAACTGGGAGAGATCTATTAGTAGCACACTCGATCAAACGGGTGATTTTCTCACCTACTACGGATCCCATACTACCTCCCATGAACTGAAAATCCATAACCCCAATGGCTATTGGAATACCATTTAGTTGGCCTATGCCTGTTTGAACAGCCTCAGTTAAACCTGTCGTTCTTTGAAAAAAATCGATACGATCTCTATAAGGTTCCTCCTCAGAATGAAATTCAATAGGGTCCATAGAGATCATGTCTTCATCCATAGGATCCCAAGTGCCCGGATCAATCGAAAGTTCGATTCTATCTGAACTACTCATTTTCAAATAATATCCACATCGTTCACAAATATTCATTTTTGACCTAAAAAATTTCTGATAATTCAATCCATAACAATTTTCGCATTGAACCCACAAACGTCCATATTTTGTATTTATATCGAAATCACTGCCATTAATGCTAGTTCTTATACTCGAACTCTCACTGTCACTACCACTTAAACTCTCACTACAAATGTAACTACAAATGTAACTATAAATGTCACTATCAATACTGATTTCAGAATGAAGATAACTATCAATGCAACTATTAATGTGATTATTCCAACTATATTGAGTATCATACATGTAACGATCATAGTTGCGATTGTAACTCTTAGGCCCACTATTCAGATAACTAGAAAAAGAACGTTTATTCAAATAACTAGAAAAAGCACTTTCTAGTTCACTCAGAAAGTAACTATCATTGTGAATCTCAAAAATCTGATTTTCAATATCAAAATATACGGAATAACTGTCACCATTACTATCCCTAACCAAAAAAGTGTCATCAGAGATGAAACTCCAAATGTCCCTGACACCGAATAAATGATCAACATTACTACAACTATAACTGCCATTATCACTCCAACTATGAATGTTTTTATCTATACCATTTATAATGGGGGTTTCACTTCCACTGGCATTTCCAATAGGACCAAGACTGTCCGCTGATTTACTTAACCCACACTTGTGTTCTAACTCCTCGTTAGACAACATCGAATTGAACCACCATTTTTCCATAGAATATTCCTGCCTCCTGTTTGAAAATACAATAGATGAATAGTCATTCGATGAATAATCATTTTCCTATTTCATTTCCTATCGGAATAAGCATATAGAGCAAATTACTAGAATCATTAACTAATAACGAGTTCATATTGAAAGAAATTATTCTCTTTTGCGGGAACCCGGGGTATTACTTCACTATATATGAAATAGGAATATGATGGAACCTTTTCTTCAATTATAAAGAGGGGTTTCTCCCATGTCATGTACAAATTATCATCGGAAAGAAAAATATTTGTTCCCTCCTCGGAAGAATTCATTTTTGTTATAATACGTTTATATTGCAACACGGAACGAAAAGGACAATATACAGGGTGGGTAGAAGGAGTTGTGACCCTTGGCTTGATCTATGGCCCGAAACTACGGGATATAAAATGATCCACCAATCCCAAGGATCCATAGGATGAATTGTGGATCCAACAATAGAAGCATTGAGCTCTTTAGTCTTAGATCTTGTAT